TTTTAAAATCCGAAGAAGTGCCCATAGAACTCCTGTCAATGGATCAATCCAGTTTTTCTTAAAGGAATGCTAGAAAAAATATTACGGCTCTTTAATAGATGCCGCTAATGCTTTTTCCTTCGTTGATTTTTTCGATAGATCACGAGACTCAGATTGCAAATAATAAGAAATCTAGAAATTCGAACTATAAAGTAAGACAAGACAGTTTTTTAATATTGATCAAAAAAAGATGTATAAAAAAAGACAATTGGTTCTATGTAAATTCCATATATTATCTTGATATTTACATTACATATATCAAGATAATATTGTAGATTGATCGACACGAAGTCCCTGTCTTTATTATAATACAACTTTATACACTACACTAAAAATAATAGATATGGTAAGAAAGAAATATATATTTCTTTCTTACTATACTATAGTATCGGATCTGATAGAATACTGTCGATTCTAGTCCGCTCATTTCATTTAAGACGCCAAATTGGAATAATTTTCCCTTTTTTATTCAATCTTTGATAAGAACTCAGAAGTCAAGTTTCATTCAAATTAATTAATCCTTTTGATTTTGACTTTCTGTTTTTACATAAATTATAAGCAGAAAAGCAGTAGGAACTAGAATGAACAGTGCAGTAGCAATAAATGCAAGAATATTTACTTCCATAATCTCATTTTTTTTTACTTCACAATAACTCGGGATTTAATCCCATAGAGATGATAAATGAGATGATAAATCTTTCGCCTGTAAAAATTCAATGAATGAATTATCTCTCAATGCTCTTGAATCGGATCAATATCATGAATAACAATATCTGAGCTATCAAATAAATTCGTCGTCGCGAATTGAATAGTATAACATAGGAAGATCTTTTATCCATACTGAATCCAAAATAGGATTCCCAATCCAATCAAAAATTACTTTTGAATAAAAGATATTTTTTAAACTTCACATTAGAAATTGAGGTTACACAAACAAAACCGGAGTCAGAAGGGGATACTTTTTAAGTTGGAAAGTATTCTATCAGGGGAATTCTGTTAAATTCATTTTGTATTGTACAAAAAAGGAATTCCATTTTTGTATGTGCGCTTGGGAAACATAGAGTCCTCTATTCCATCTGAAAAGCGGATTCATTATCTCTTGGAATACTTACTATCGTGCTCCCAGCAATTATACCAATCTACATATGTCTTTATACTACCAACCAGTACTAGTTGAATTAACTAAAATTCCCCTATTTTTTTGTTTGATGAGAATGGAGAAACGAAAAGGGAAAGAAAAAATAACCCCCTTGGGAATGAAATTTTTATTCCTGTTCCCTTGTTGACAGAAAAGGGAAAGATGATGGATGTACTTATTGAATCTGTCGACTTTATTGACAATATTAAGAACCTATTCTTACAATGAGCAACGGTGGAGGACGTTGGGTAAATATGCCCCCATCGTCTAGTGGTTTAGGACATCTCTCTTTCAAGGAGGCAACGGGGATTCGACTTCCCCTGGGGGTAGGGTACTACACTACAAAGGAAAGTTTTTTATATCATGTATTACCAATAACCCCCCCAATGGGTTCTTCTTGGGTCTGGGTCGATGCCCGAGCGGTTAATGGGGACGGACTGTAAATTCGTTGGCAATATGTCTACGCTGGTTCAAATCCAGCTCGGCCCAACAATTCTCCAATATACCCCGAGATGGTATAACCCCCCTGTCCTTCAGAAATACCCGATACAGAGGAATAAGAAAAAAATCAAAATTTCTGCTAGATCCCTTCTTCTTATTTCCCCGGGATTGTAGTTCAATTGGTCAGAGCACCGCCCTGTCAAGGCGGAAGCTGCGGGTTCGAGCCCCGTCAGTCCCGACAGATTCAATAAGTACATCCATCATCTTTCCCTATTTCATCATTTAATTTAGAAATCATTCATTTGATTCGCTATTGTATATACATATAGAATATATATATATATAAAATGAATATGAAAATAGTATTCTATTTTCTTTTTTATTAATATTAATAATATAAATTAAAAAAAATAGAATATAATAAATAATAAATAGAATAGCTATAATAAATAAATAAATAATAAATTAATAATAAGGGCTATGAATTCATATTAATAAAAAAAAATATATATATATATAGAAATAATACGGAAGGTAGAATTCTTTCGGGGAGTGGTGCGTCAGAAAATAAAAAGAAAAGGGGGCTCCCACTACGGAAATTAAGAAACAAAAAATAAGAGGAGAGGGATCAAGAAGTTCTCGAAAAATTTTTATATTCCTATAAGAAGTTCGTTCGGGGACAAGTAGAATCTATTCATCAATTTTTCGATTAAATTTCTTGAATCTATATCTATGTCGAATTGATAGGTATACATGTATCAATCAAACGAATTTCTTTTTGATCGGTTTTGAAACAATTCATTGCTAGACTTGCTAGATAAATCAATTTTTATTATTATTCAAGAATACTTTCTATATATAGGATAAGCCACTATGAAGGTA